AAGAGGCGCGCGCCTCCTTTGTTGAAGTAAAGACAAATAGTATGATTCGAAATTTCCTAAGAATCGAGTTAGTGAAATCCACCGTTTCGTATGCCAGAAAAAGGAATGATCCATCAGGTTCAGGATTGCTTTCTTATAATGGATCGGATCGTATGACTCCCTTTTTTTCCGTTTACTCAAAAGCAAGACTTCAACAATCATTTAACCAAAATCATGAAACTGTTCGTACGTTGTTGAATAGAACGAAGGAATGCCAATCTTTTATCATTTTGTCATCAGCCAATTGTTTTCGAATGGGTCCATTCAAGGGTCGAAAATATTACAAAGAACCCGATCCTATAATTCCAATTAGGAATTCGTCGGGCCCTTTTGGAGCAGCCCTTCAAATTGCGAATTTTGATTCATTTTACCATTTAATAACTCATAATCAGATCTTGGTAACTAACTATTTGCAACTTGACAATTTAAAACAAACTTTTCGAGTAATGAAATATTATTTAATCGATGAAAATAGGAAGATTTATAATCCCGATCCAGTAAGTAACATTATTTTGAATCCGTTCCAATTGAATTGGCCTTGTCTTCATCACAATTATTGTGAAAAGGCCTCCACAAAAATAAGTCTTGGACAATTTCTTTGTGAAAATGTATGTATAGCCAAAAAGGGGCCACACCCAAAGGCGGGTCAAGTTCTAATTGTTCAAGTTGACTCTATAGTAATAAGAGCAGCTAAGCCCTATTTGGCCACCCCAGGAACGACTGTTCATGGACATTATGGGGAAATCGTTTATGAAGGAGATACATTAGTTACATTTATATATGAAAAATCGAGGTCTGGTGATATAACGCAAGGCCTTCCAAAGGTGGAACAAGTCTTAGAAGTTCGGTCGCTTGAGTCAATATCGATAAATCTAGAAAGGAGGATTGGTGCTTGGAATGAACGTATAACAGGAATTCTTGGGCTTCCTTGGGGATTCTTGATTGGCGCTGAGCTAACTATAGTGCAAAGTCGTATCGCTTTGGTTAATAAGATCCAAAAGGTTTATCGATCCCAAGGGGTCCAGATCCATAATAGGCATATAGAAATTATTGTACGTCAAATAACATCAAAAGTCTTGGTTTCAGAAGATGGAATGTCTAATGTTTTTTTACCAGGAGAGCTCGTTGGATTGTTGCGAGCGGAACGAACAGGACGTGCTTTGGAAGAAGCGATCTCTTACCGAGCCGTCTTATTGGGAATAACTAGAGCTTCTTTGAATACTCAAAGTTTTATATCCGAAGCAAGTTTTCAAGAAACTGCTCGAGTTTTAGCAAAAGCTGCTCTCCGGGGCCGTATCGATTGGTTAAAAGGCTTAAAAGAAAACGTGGTTCTGGGAGGAACGATACCCGTTGGTACCGGATTCAAAGGATTAGTACATCGCGCAAGGCAATATAAGAGCATTCCTTTGAAAAACAAAAAGAAAAATCTATTCGAGGGGGAAATGAACGATATTTTGTTTTATCACAGAGAATTCTTTAATTCATCTGTTTAAACAAAAGTGCAATGATACACCAAAACTCTAGTTTAGCTAATTTAAGAATTTAAGAACGGATTCATCCGATTTATCTGTTCTTTATTTCTTACGGGTATTTTTTTTTTAAGAAAATAAGGAATAGAAAGGAATTAATGGTTTGAATTTTGGATCGAGGGGCAATTCGCCGTCGAAGAGAAGGTTCCGTCGGAACAATTTTTTAGGGATACCTCATCTCTTAAAAAAAGAGAAAGTGTGAGGAGAAATGACAAGAAGATATTGGAACATCAATTTGGAAGAGATGATGGAAGCGGGAGTTCATTTTGGACATGGTACTAGGAAATGGAATCCTAGAATGTCACCCTATATCTCTGCAAAGCGTAAAGGTATTCATATTACAAATCTTACTAGAACTGCTCGTTTTTTATCAGAAGCTTGTGATTTAGTTTTTGATGCAGCAAGTAAAGGAAAACAATTTTTAATTGTTGGGACAAAAAATAAAGCAGCTGATTCAGTAGCATGGGCTGCAATAAGGGCTCGGTGTCATTATGTTAATAAAAAATGGCTTGGGGGTATGTTAACGAATTGGTCCACCACAGAAACGAGACTTCATAAGTTCAGAGACTTGAGAATGGAACAAAAGGCGGGAAAACTGGCCTGTCTTCCGAAGAGAGATGCAGCCATGTTGAAGAGACAATTATCTCACTTGCAAACATATCTGGGTGGGATAAAATATATGACAGGGGTGCCGGATATTGTAATCATCGTTGATCAGCAAGAAGAATATACAGCTCTTCGAGAATGTATGACTTTGGGAATTCCAACGATTTGTTTAATCGATACAAATTGTGACCCTGATCTTGCAGATATTTCGATTCCGGCGAACGATGACGCTATAGCTTCAATTAGATTAATTCTCACAAAATTAGTATTCGCAATTTGTGAAGGCCGTTCTAGCTATATAAGAAATCCTTGATTCATAGGAAAAACACGACTTTAGTAAATTTTAGAATTGAATTCGAATTAATAGAGTTAAATCGGTTAAGATTCCTGAATATCAAAAAAGATATAAGAATAACTGGGGATATGTTGTGATTTGTTGGTATTATATATGATTGAAGTAGACAAGTCGAGAAAGCAATGGTTGAATCAAAATAATATTTTTTTTTAAGGTTATATTTCTGTCAGAGGACAATATGAATGTTCTATCATGTTCAATCAATACACTAAAAGGATTATATGATATATCCGGTGTAGAAGTCGGCCAACATTTCTATTGGCAAATAGGTGGTTTCCAAGTCCACGGCCAAGTACTTATTACTTCTTGGGTTGTAATTTCTATCTTATTAAGCTCAGCCACCATAGCTGTTCGGAATCCACAAACCATTCCGACTGACGGTCAGAATTTCTTTGAATATGTCCTGGAATTCATTCGAGACGTGAGCAAAACTCAGATTGGAGAAGAATATCGTCCTTGGGTTCCCTTTATTGGAACTATGTTTCTATTTATTTTTGTGTCTAATTGGTCAGGGGCTCTTTTACCTTGGAAAATAATACAGTTACCTCATGGGGAGTTAGCCGCACCTACGAATGATATAAATACTACTGTAGCTTTAGCTTTACTCACATCAATGGCATATTTCTATGCGGGTCTTACAAAAAAAGGTTTGGGTTATTTTAGTAAATACATTCAACCAACTCCAATTCTTTTACCCATTAACATCTTAGAAGATTTCACAAAACCTCTATCCCTGAGTTTTCGACTTTTCGGAAATATATTAGCCGATGAATTAGTCGTTGTTGTTCTTGTTTCTTTAGTACCTTTAGTAGTTCCTATACCTGTCATGTTTCTTGGATTATTTACAAGCGGGATTCAGGCCCTTATTTTTGCAACTTTAGCCGCAGCTTATATAGGTGAATCCATGGAGGGTCATCATTAATTCATTTTAGAAAGAGTTTTTGTTCTTCGATCCAGTCAATATATGTTTCAATCAAGATAATCTACTTAGAGAACATACAAGTATGTTCTCTAGGAATAGAAAGTAATATAAAAAACGGGATATTAGAGGGGAGAGCTATTAGTCTAGAAAGGCCGAACTAGGTATATGGAATCGAATAGCTATAAGTAAACTCTTGTAGATGTTTCAATTCCAAGAAAGATTCTAGAATCCAATTGAATTTAAGGTGGAATACCAGGTTTACGTTATGGAAGAAAGACAGGTATATTGGATATTAGATCTTGGCTAGTTAGATATGAACTAATAGTAAGCCCCACTTTAAATTAATATTAATTAATATTAATAATAAATTTAGACGGGTATATCAATAGAAGTCTTTTTTTATGTTTTTTTTTTCATTTATTTTATTTCTGAGAATGAGTGAGAAAAAAATAAAGTAAAGAGTTGAAGAATTCAAAGAATGGTTAGAAAGAAGGAAATGAGAAACTCAAGTTGTATAAGATTCAGGAAAGACTCAACAAATAGGAACTAAAAAGGAGAAAGCCTTTTTGATGATCTGATGAAATATTCTTATTTCAATTCGGAGTTTTTACTGACTTCGACTGGCTGAATCTTAGTCGATGGAATACTTAAGGCATAATTTATTCGTTGATTGTATCATTAATCATTTCTTTTTTTTGTGCGAGGAACTTATCATGAATCCACTTGTTTCTGCCGCTTCCGTTATTGCTGCTGGATTGGCTGTAGGGCTTGCTTCTATTGGACCGGGAGTTGGTCAAGGTACTGCTGCAGGCCAAGCTGTAGAAGGTATTGCTAGACAGCCTGAAGCAGAGGGTAAAATACGAGGTACTTTATTGCTTAGTTTGGCTTTTATGGAAGCTTTAACAATTTATGGGTTGGTTGTAGCATTAGCTCTTTTATTTGCGAATCCTTTTGTTTAATCCTAACACGAAAAAAATACGTATTTTTTTTCGTTGGACTTGACGCTTGCCTGCTTGCTTTTTCGCATTATAACAAGATTACTCTCCGACAATTACTTATTCGTTGAGAAACCGGGTGGAAGGGCTGATTTGGGGATGAGGAATTAGTGTTACCGACTCGCTTTCTTCCTTCCCCTTCTTAGTCCAACGAAAACTCTTTTGGAAAGGGTGCACCAAACGAGGTATTTCACAATTTACACGAAACCCGGTACCTAATTCTATTTGAATTAGTCTTATTAGAAATCTCAATTGAAAAAAAAAAATAGATTGTGAAATGGAATCTATTTTGATTCCATTTTCGATTTCTAAATAGGAAATAGGTCAAGTAATACAAAAAAAAATGATGTTCTTAGTCTATCTATAAGAGGAGATCCTATGAAAAATGTAACCGATTCTTTCGTTTCCCTGGGTCATTGGTCATCCGCCGGGAGTTTCGGATTTAATACCGATATTTTAGCAACAAATCCAATAAATCTAAGTGTAGTGATTGGTGTATTGATCTTTTTTGGAAAGGGAGTGTGTGTGAGTTGTTTATTTCAAGAATAGACTGG